CAGTATGTACAAGACATAAAACAAGCATGCTACTCAGATGCAGACACCATCATAGAGGAGCTCCAAAGAGGTCAGTGTAGTAGAAAAGGGTATTCTTTGATTTGATTAATGATGTGTTGCATTACAAAGATAGATTATATGTGCCTAATGATTGGAGAAAGAAATTATTGGATGAGTTGCACACTTTCAGTGCCTGTTGGTGGTCATTTTGGGTGTTTGAGGACTTACAAGAGGATACCCAGAAGCCCGGAATTAATAAATTTTTGATGAAAGCAGCAAGGAGTGATTTCCAACTTGATGTGTCCATCGATAATGGAATCTTTCTCTCCGCAGTTGAGGACAAAAAGACGGGGTTTCATGCAAGTTGCACGATTGAAATGGACGTCTAGGAAGGAAAAAGTAATGTAGGCCAAAAATCCCGAGAAAGATAGATAACAGGAGGAATGCTTACCGATTAGTAGATTAGAAGCATAGTCCTTAGCTTTTAGAAGCTAAGCAAGTCAACATATTGACCTAACCCTTTTCTTCTTCCCTCCGATTTAGATCTCCTCTCTTCCTATTCTTGATAGCAAGAGTCATTGCTATAACTGAAATCAATTTATGATGGCGACTCCTACTTTTTTCTTCAAGCAAGGTTTAGGCTTTTCGTAAGCATTTAAGAAAGCAGCAAATCCTTCTCACGAACTAGACAAAGAAGAGAGAATCGTCCGCTTTCAAGGTAACTGGTTATTGGCGGCTGATTACCAGTGTGACATGGATCTTCCCTCTATCTCTGAGGTGCGGTTAGGTTCTGGAGTCGGATCGGGCCCCGCAGTGGGCTTGGCCTCTGTAACGAATCTAGCCACTTCTCTCAGCTGGTAGCAAGTCCTAGAAGAGGGGCCTCTGCGAGGATGCCCCCTTACCCTTACATGTCATCTTCCCAAAAATAGGTCTTTGTTCTGGGACCCGACCTTGATTCGATCTTCCCCCAAGAGTCTGTATTGCGCAACTCCTCAATCGGAAGCTGTCGTAACGCCGAGAAATGGTAATAGTATGCGTTCTTTCTTTATTCATACATTGATTTCGAGATGCTTTGAATAGTAAGAAGTCAGTCAACTGGAAGTAGCATGATATAATTGTAGTCTTCGCTTGTTAGGCATATAGCTAGTCTTCTTTCTGAGCGAATGCTTACCTCAGGGCATCTCGTATAAGTCCTATGGTGATAAAGCTATTCTATTCTTTGGTGTGAAAGAAAGACGTTGAAGAGGCATGGATGAAATTCCCATGAGGAAGAATCAGCGGAGCGGCTTTTCTGTATGGATCGACGTCTGGCCCCCCATTTCTCGTGTTTTTTGGCTTAACATTTATAGATTCGCTATGAAACTGACAGAGATGTAAAGGCGGAAGCCTTATGGTGCTCTTTGACGGCAAGGATGCTTTCACTTGCACGCGGCAACCCGTATTCCGTATTCCTGTTGAAACAAATCTATTCTTCCAGAACCTGTTGGAAAAGCTCACTACTTCGTAGCCTTTAATGCGCCCTACCGGAGATTTCTACCAACGCGATTTTTTCTAATAAACGCCTGTCCAATTCAAAAAAGTTTCTCTCACCCAGCAGCTATTTCTTACTTTCCCTTTTCCACTCTATGGTGGAGTCGACTTTTCTGCTCCTTCGGAGCCGTCGGTGCCTAGCGAGAAAATGAATCAACGCAATTTTGGCTAATAAGAAGGGGTCGAGTTCTGAAAAAGTGAGTCAGCCCTATAGTGCGAAATGGCTCTTTTTTGTGCTTTCGAGACCGGAATGCGCTCGTAATGACCGATCCTCCATCTTCCATAACCGGAAGGAAGAGAAATGAGGTGTTGATAGCAGACTTGTGGAGGTGGTAGTGAGATTGCATGAAGGAGCAAGCAAATTACAACCAAATAGGATATCGGGATGGCAGCGGAGACCGGCCATAGTGGGTCTCCTAAATCGGGTCTTTCACAATCAAGTGATAGATAGAACTGCTATGAAGCTACTTATGTAGTAGATCACGCCGAAGAAATATACTGATATAGAGCTCTCCTCGGTCCGAACCCATGTCTCCAATCTAATTAGAACTCCGGAGTAAGCTGCTACTCTTTCATTCGCCCCAAAAGGGGCTCATTTCACTATCTTTTACACAGCGGAGGCTGTATACAGCTACAACAGAACAGAATTCGGCACCCGGGAGAGGGACGATCTCCAGAGATTCTTGTCTCATTCTATTTCCTCGTAGAAAAAGTTTTTTCTTTTCATTGATTTGTGAATCTCAAGCCAATGGCTACGCAGTAGAGGCGGAGAGCCAGGGGTCTTGAAATTACATATATGAGAAAGTTCACCTTTTTTTGGATTGGTATTTTCGGTATGAAATGTCTAGGTGTAATCGCACCTTTTAGAGACTCCCATTTTAGTAGCTATCGAGGTGCCAATCATTGGTGTGTCAACCCGAGCGGAATGGCGTATTTATTCCTTGAATGTTACCACGCTCTTTGACACGAGGCCTATTAGTGAACTATCTCTCCGGAAAGATAGAAAGATTCTTGTTATTGCGCTAAATGAAATGCATGCATTAAGATACCAAGGCTTCCATAGATTCAATTGTGAGTATGAATAATGAAGTGTGACGAGAATTCTCAAATCGGGATGTTCGAGCGAGAGACGACTACTCCTCCTTCGTCGGAGCCCCGCTTCGTTCAGAACCCAACAGTTGAGCAAGTTACCTACCTTGTGATCAACAAACCCAAGGCTTTCTTTTTTCCTAACATGCTTTGTGTGTAAGTGTCAAAAGTGCCTTTCCTCTTAAGCCGAAAATCAGTGAAGCGGATCCCAGTCATTTTGATTAAAAGGATAGAACCCGCGGTCAAGCTACTTTCTTTCAGAACCTTCTTCTTTATGTCATACTTTGCCAGGCATTCTTTATTTAACTTTCTTTCAGAACCTCATATACCGATTTCAATCGAGAGTCATGGTCAAATGGAATTTGTCCCTAAAAGCTAGAAATAGTGTATAAGCCCAAGGGATAAAGCCTAACATCCAGTAACCACAGCCTCTCCAGTATTAGAAGAGGCTAGACTACCACTTGTTCCATTCTGAACAGAAGAACTCTCAACAGAGATCATACCTTGCTCCAAAGCTGGATCCATTTTCATCCGCATCATCAACCACCAGATTAGCAAGGTTATGAAATAAATAGGATTTTTTTTCGGAATCAACAACTACAGGATCTGGGGCTTTTGGAGGGATGGCAGAGATCCCGGGATGGAAGCTAAATCCGTTAGGATCATCAGAACGCATCGAGACTTTTATCTCCAAAAAATCGTTGAATACCTAAGTTCTGCACGCATTGCAGACGACAAGGTCATGCCCGTCACGAATGCAAAGTGGCGAATAAGGAACCTGGTGTCAACCCGTCACCGAGAATGGCCTATGTTCCAAGAACCAATGCTACCAATACGGTTAGCACCTACCACTGAAACGATTCCTACTGCTGATAATGATGCGGCTACTGTTCAAAATGCACCTGCTGAGGTGAATGCTGGTGTGGCTGAAAGAATTCGTTGACTTTTTTGAGTCCAGCTCCCGTAGTGGAACCTTTCTTTCCCAGAGCCCTGTCCGCCCTTCTTTCTCCTCTCTGCTTGGCTTTGGGGTAGGGACGAGCTGGAGTAAGCCCTTGGTGGTGACCACTTTCCTGCAGCTGGCGTGCTCCTGTTGTTCTAAGGCTCCATAAAATGGCTTCTATCGTACGTGAGATCAACGGCCGGTCGAGCAGCTACGTGGATTGGGAGCAGTAGCGTAGGGGTTTTGTGCAAAGGCCTATAATATATAGGAAGTTCAAACGCCTCAGACCCATCTACTTGCCCTGACCAGTGAACTCCAGCAGAGACGCAACCAAACATACTGGAGGGGCAAACACACTCGTCTTACTCCGGGTCAAATTCTTTACTTATCGCCAAGATAGAAACCTAGGAGCAGCCCATCTAATACATTCTAACCTGTCCTTGCTTGGTATAAACCTAGCAAGAAGGAAGACTTTAAGACGATAGAACATCGTCTGCATCTATCGTCTGCAACTGATGAAACTACCCGGTCAACCTCGCTACTTATGGCTTTCAATCTCGATCCTGAAGGTATGCCGCTGAAGTGATGCGGTTATGCATCTGGCCCTGCTACCGATGGATCAACATATGCTGCCTATAATGCCACTAGCGCTGCTGGTGGATATGCCACTGATGTGGCTGGCTCTTCACCGGGTACTGGATATGCTAAAGGTATGGATCAATATATGACACACCTGGCTTAGATGCTGCTGGGTTTCGATATCCAACCGGATAGGCAACTAGGTATGTTACTGGGTATTACGCTGTTGGTTGAAATGAATCACTCGGTTATGCCGGTCCTATACCTCTAGGCGTAGATCTTTCATAACCTGGGTGCCCAACCTCCCCCAAGGTCTCATTAGAAGCGGTTAGTCCTCCGAACCGAAAGTCAAGCACGTTGTGGAGCAATTCGGGGCTTCCACTATCTTCACTTTCCTCATTCATGTCAGATAAGTTTTCTGCCGCTGACTCAACATGGTAGCTCTTCTTTCCTAGTAGCTCGGTTCTTAGGTGGCTTCCTATCCTATTAGCTATTAGCTCGTAGCTCTCTTCTTGTAGCTAGGTAGCTAGTGGTTAGGTTGTTATAGAGGAGCAGACGAGAAGACGATATGACGATAGTCTTCGTCTTGTTTATCGTCTTCCCTTATGAGTGGAATCGCTCTTTTTTCATTCAAAATACGGGGTTTCGTCGAATTGTTCCAATTTTACATAGGTCCGTAGGGCAGAATTCTACTTTAAGCCAAAAACACGGGGTTTATTAAAAAGGTGCGTTTTCTTTCTCCTGTTTATTATTATTAGTGAAAATGGGTTTCATGCAAAATCCCCGGGAAAACGGAACTGTGCGACTTTCGCAGACCTGTTTATGAGGGAAAAAGGAAGTTAAATTTAAATTCCCGGGAAAA